TGAGAACTAGCCCTTTGAGGAGCTCTCTAAGCTGTCTAACTCTCTATTACCATATGCAGAGGGAAACCAGGTTCAATAGCCGGATAGAGTAAGAAAACAACTAAATAGAAATGAGTACTTGCTACGGGTGAAGGAGTAAAGAGTTTCAAGAAAAAATCTCCTTAATGCGACTGCGGGAAGGCTGTTCCTGCTACATTTCGCTGGGGAAGAAAGAAGGAATTGAGTCTTTTCACATTATCACGGAAAAAGGGGATTGCCTCTTAGTCAATTTTGACTGGAAAAAGACCCGGAACCCCATACCCTCTCATTCACTTACTATAGGCCGAGGAGCGTAGATTCATCTTACTTTTGATAAATGGAAAAAGAGACATAAGTCACGCATTCGAGCAAGAGCCTTTGCCTTTCTTCGCTATGTAAATAGAGGGCCGGAGGAAGAAGTGCCAGAACCTCAACAAAAGAATGAAGGTGATAGAGTCTTACAGGAGACGCTAGGCTTCGGAATTGAATGGAATGATTCCTCTCCCTTGGTTGCCTTCACTGCCCGTGAATCCCTTCTCTTTTTCTATTCCAGTAGTCTTATGCGGTCTGGTCTGTCCATTAGTTGCTTAACTCATAGTAGTTAGGAGGTTGTTGTCCTAATGAGTGTAGCGGAGTGCTCCCTATCCTATTACTCATCTATAGGGCTATCACCCTAGCTTTCCCTGTCTCTGCCTTTCTTTCCTAGTCCTGAGTTTTTATTCTTGACTATTGCTTGGGATTGGGTTTGACACTATTCAATACTAAATATCTACTCGTGGAGGGAGGGGAGGCAATAGATTCATCTTAGGCGGTAAGCGAAGGAACTGTAGGGCTTAGGGCAGCGAGTGAGCCTCGGATTTTTCTTCAATAGGCTAGAGGAAAGGAGCTACCCCTACGTCTAATCACCGAGACTTGGGTACTCATTGCTTCCTCACGTTAAGCAACGACTCTACGCTCACTGGAATGCTCCTATTATTCCCTAAGAGCTTGTATAGTACTAGTACGATTAGGCGGGGATAAGATCTTTTTTGATAGGTGTGGCCAACACGCTCAACGGCCTTTTCTTCGCTATCAGCACTATGCACTCTCTCTACCTTTCTCTCCCGCTTGGTAGAAGTTTGATGGAAATAAACAACGTTCTTGACTTCTTAGCTCATCGGGCTGTCTTAATCATTCGCTACCTAGGTACATGGGGAAATCGGTACAAAGGGGAAGTTTCGACTCACTCTCCCGGGGCAGCAGAGGAAGGCAAGATTGATTAGGAGGTGGGGCAACTAGCTAGCCTTAGTAGTAAGGACGGAAGTCATACAACCTAGCTCCGGAGTTCATACATTTTGAATGCTTTCGGACGGCTAACTATCAATTTCTTTAAGGTGCTAGCTGCTTAGCTTTACTAGAAGGTCGATGAGCTGGGTCAATCTCCATGCTTAAGACAAAGCTGCTCTCTAAGGCTTTCCAGCGCCAGACACATACCTAGCTCATACCTTAACTGAAGGAAGGTGCTCCACAAGACTGGCTTCGCCGCCCTCCCGGCTCCCGATTTGAAGTGCAGATGTTTTCCTGTTCAAGTTTGGGACTTATTCAAGTTTTTATCAAAAGTTGGTAGGTGAACATGGGAGGAAATGGAAAGGCCGAGATGGAAAGAGTGAATGAAACTGAAACCTAAAGAGAGGGTGTCTGCAATTATTGAAGAGACCAAGCATAGGGGGAGTTGCATAGGATACTGCCACTTAAAGCAGTACTAAGACAGTGATTTTCTCTCTGTAAAATGTTCCAGAGCCGCCGATTCCTTCGAATCTAGCCTCCCGGTCTGTCATTATACCTCGAGAAGTATAAATAATTACAATCCCCATCCCACCTAAAATTTGAAGAATTCGTGGATAGTTAGAATAGATTCGTAGACCAGGTCGACTGATCCGTTTTCAATTTTGAAAAGTTCTGTTAGGTTCTTAGTAGCAATCGGCGACCTTTTTTTCTTTTACTTCACAGAGCTTTTCGTCTCCTTGATAGCTGGAAGTTCTCCAAAAGTATGAAAAGCTGGAGGACTTTGTACCATCCATTCCGGTGTGGTTGGATTCTGTTCAACAGCCCAAGGACTTGGAGCGCATCTTTTGTTGTTTCCACTGCTTGAAGTGATTGTTACGACCACGAAGAAACGACAAATCCCAACTACAGATATATAAGAGCCAGAACTGCTAAGGGCATTCCATCCAGCGTAAGCATCTGGATAATCTGGAATGCGACGTGGCATACCCGAAAGCCCTAAGAAATGCATGGGAAAGAAGGTCGGATTAACCCCGAAAAAAGTGATCCAAAAATGGATTTGACCTAAAGTTTCAGGATATGTTCGACCAAAGATTTTACCTACCCAATAGTGAAATCCTGCAAATAAAGCAAAAACGGCTCCCATAGAAAGTACATAATGGAAATGTGCAACCACATAATAAGTATCATGTAGAGCAATGTCTAGCCCAGAATTTGCCGGAACTATTCCAGTGAGCCCCCCTATGGTGAACAAAAAGATGGACCCTACAGCAAATAACATGGGTGTTTTGTATTGTATCGAACCCCCCCACATGGTAGCGATCCAACTAAAGATTTTGATTCCAGTGGGGACAGCTATGATCATGGTAGCTGCGGTGAAGTAGGCACGGGTATCAACGTCTAAGCCCACAGTAAACATATGATGAGCCCAAACAAGAGATCCAGGAACACCTATACTGATCATGGCATAAACCATGCCTAGATACCCGAAGACCGGTTTTCCCGAAAAAGTAGAAACGATATGACTTATGATACCGGATCCAGGCAGAATGGGAATATACACCTCTGGATGACCGAAGAACCGAAAGAGATGCTGGTATAATATGGGGTCTCCCCCTCCAGCGGGATCAGAAAAGGTTGTATTAAAGTTTCGATCGGTTAATAACATGGTAATTGCCCCTGCCAGTACCGGAAGTGATAATAAAAGTGGGAATGCTGTCACTAGAACGGACCACACAAATAGGGGTGATCTATGCATAGTCATTCCAGGTCCACGCATGTTGGAGATAGTTGTTATAAAATTGATAGAACCTAAAATGGATGAAATACCAGATAGATGAGGACTAGAAATTGCTGAATCAACTGCTCCTCCAGAATGGCTGGTAATACCACTTAAGGGCGGATAGACCGTCCACCCAGTGCCACTACCCACTTCTACTAAGGCTGGGCTTAATAGGAGCAAGAGACTTGGTGGCAACAACCAGAATGAAATATTATTTAATCGTGGAAATGCCATGTCAGGCGCACCTATCAGAATCGGAACAGACCAATTACCAGATCCACCTATCATCGCCGGCATAACCATAAAAAAGATCATTAAAAAAGCGTGAGCCGTTATTAAAACATTATAAAGTTGATGATTCCCACCAAGAATTTGATCGCCGGGTCGTGCTAATTCCATACGAATCAGTACTGAGAAGCATGTGCCCATCACTCCAGCAATGGCACCAAAGATGAAATATAGAGTCCCTATATCCTTGTGGTTAGTGGAGAACAGCCATCGGACCGGATTTGTCGTAAAATTGAGATTCTTTCGTTTTCTTCCTTATCAGAGAGGGGCCCCTCGTTGAGCGGGGCTTCTTTTTGAAAAAGGGGGAGTGAGGGCTAAACGGGCCTTCCCCAACCACTAACTTCCCAAGCCCCACCCACTATGTTCTAAAAGGCGGATGGTGCTAATGAAGAATTCACTAGTCACCCCATAAGTAGCAAGATCATTCACAGTATCCAGCAAGATCTTAAGGTTATTCACATTCTCCTCCTCAATAACTTGGACTGTTAATTCGTGGATGTTCCAATTAGGGCCTAGTGGGAAATTATGCCGATTTAATAAAGCTAGCGTCAAAGTGTCGATAGCTTTTTTGGCATCAACAAGGGCCTGCTGCTGAGCAGGAGCGTCTAGTTGTCCAACAAGGTTTCCCAAGTTTCGGATAAGCTGACTTAGTGAGAGAATAGGCTCCATTGAGAGTAAAATTCATTATTGTAGTTCCGCTTCTTGCTCGAAAAAAGCAGAAAGACTTGCTTGTTGGAAATTGCTGCTTGGTTTAACCAGAAAGACATGGGAGTTTTGGGCATAAAGAAAAGATGCTTCTAAAGCTCTCTTTCTTCTCTTATTTATGATATTTCTAGTTGGATTCAAAGATCGCTCCTAAATGCCTTACACAATTCAAGAGTTCAGAAAGGCTCTTATTCATTCTTTTTATAATATAGGAAGAAGGAGATCTGACTTCTTAGAAGGAAATGAGCTACCTAGACCTTTTTATGTACAGGTCTCGTGAAGAGAGAAGATAGGAGACAGAGGAGTACGCGAAAGGAGACTGTGAAGTAGCTAGGTGGTAAGAAGACTAGCTCGGGCTTGAAAGCTTGAACGTATAGACTGCACTTTGGATCACAATAGGTGGAGTCTCTAAAAGCCTTATAGAAGCATGAGACTGAAGAAGTCAGGCTTCAGTTGGTGTGAATGACTCCGGCCGAAAGGTTAGCGAATCCGACTTCCATTCTTTTTGAGGGACCGGGGCTGTGCCTCCCTAAGCTGTCTTGATCCCTTAAGGGCTTCGGAATGGAAGGGCAGATCATGGAAGAGTAACTGCTTCACCGGGAATACTAAATTGCTGTGAAGAAGCTGTCATAGCCTATTGATAGAATGACTGAATGAGTTGATAAACGAATCCCTTTTCCCTTTTTACGGCTTTACGATCTCAGAGCAGCGTAAGGCAATTCTAGCTCCTTCTCAATCTCATCTCAAGTCAGGGCTCAGTTGCACTAAGATAGAAAGATTTGTCCTCTCTTTATCCAGTCGGGAACCGGGGCCCTTACAGACTCAGACTCTTCTTATCATACTACAATACCGTGCCCCATTGAACGAGTTGACAAAATTTATCTGGATCTACTAGATTTGTATTTCTCATTCACAAATTCATCTTTGTTTATGCTGCTAACTCTGACTTTGGTGGTCCTACTTCTATTTCATTTTTTTATTAGATTAGTCAAGTTAGTACAGAAATGCTATTGATTTGACTTCGATTCCCATAGAATCTCTGAATGGCACTTGCTTCCTGCGTCTGCGGCCGTTGCAGCTAAACTAACGGAGGAAGGAGGAGGGGAAGGGTGGGGGACATCAAATGGATTAGAGTTTTCACAGAACTGGAAGAGGTTCGATTCCTCTTTGATGTTGTTAAGCAAAGCGCATGCGCGAAATGAGAGCTAGAGGAATGGGAAGACAAGAGAATGCCCGGGTACTCCATCTACCAAAAGAAATGATTGAAATAGAGCGAAGAATGGAAAGGCAGGCTGCGAAGGCGCTGACTCAAAGGCTGATAGGATTGAACTCAAAGGGAAAAGGAAATAGGCTAAGCAAGAGGATTTACCATCGATCGTGAAAGACGAAGTGACTCACCAAGAGCATTGCCCATCAGGGGCTGCGGGGACAGGAGCTAGAAGAACTAAACCAAAAGAAAATGGCCGTAGAAGGCTAGCTTTCAGAATAAGAAAAGGCACCTTATTAGCACGATAGGGGGATGCTTAGACAAGCAAAAAGCATTCAACAAAACTTAAAAAATTCTTTCTTAGGAAGGATTCCCCTTACTGGGGGTGGGACTATTACACCAACTGAAGCTTAGGAAGGAATGGAAAGATAGGAAGCTTGGAGAGCTAATGGAAAGAAATGCGTAAGAAATAACAGATCTGCGATAGAAGTCGAATACGATTAAGTAACTAGGGGCAAGATACAGACTTTAGAGCGTCAAGTCATACACAAACCGGAGTGACTTCACTACCTGAAGAAAGAAAGCTGCTTCGGCAGGGTCGAAGAAGACGTGTAAGACACCGAGGGGCCGGGGCTTCTTTATTGTAAGGCGTCTAGAAGCCCAATTTCGTGTCTTATGGGCACAAATGTTCACAAAGGAAAAGGCTCTCCATGGGCAGCGTCTGCTTCGGCTCAAAGCGAATAGACTGGCAGTCTTGAAGCGAAGGATAATTCTTTAACTGTTCGGTGTCGGCATCTTTTCCTACTTCTAACTGTTCTCCTAACCGGGAATTCATCTGCAGCCCAGACCTGCTACTCCTGTAAGCAAGGTTCGCAAGACAGTTTGTCCACCCTATTCTTCCTAATACCCCCTTTCTACTACTATTATAGGGATCACAGGCCCTAGCAAGATTCCTAAAAGCTCCCCTTTTTGCATAGGAAAGAATTGGGCATTGCTTTTTCGATAGCACAAGTACAGGTCAGGTGCGCATAACCATCCATACTCGGAGAAAGGGACCGGAAGAGCCTATTTATTCTTATTCAATGTCCGTGGGTATCTTCTACTCCCCGAAAGAAGTTAGGACAGCCAAATCCCCTCTTTAAGGCACCTAGGATTAGTACTCTCGGCCATTACCGGTGGATGCGGCATATCTAGGACTTTCTTACAAAAGAAAAGAAGGATATCTAAACCTTTTCGATGCCATCTCTTCCGAAAGAGGTTATTATGGGCATCTTCGATGAGAAGTCGAAAGCGCTAAGATCGGAAATGCTGTTGAAAGATGAATCCTCCTCGTGTGCGTGGCTAGCTGAACGCTTCGCACCTTCCTCTAGAGTAGCAGATTCTCTAAGACATTTGGCATGAGACAGACGCTTCTAAGTTCTCATTAGTATGATCCCGGGAATCCTCTTGTTTAGGTTTGTTGTTCAGAATCCTATAAAGGTATATAAAGGTATAAAGGAGAGCACTTCTTTTATCTAAGTCTTTCCTGAGCTATTCCCCTTGTTCTAAAGATGGGACCCAGTTGATGTTCTCACTGCATCGATAGCGAGTTGCTTCGGCACCCCTATAATATAATGCGGTGCAGTTTCAAGGAAGATGCACTTTCCCTTAACAACAATGAGAAGAAGAGCCTATTTAACCAAGCATTCTTCAGCCACTAAGGGCATTCCCTTTCGATACAAGCAACGAAAGAAGAGAAGAGTCGGCATTAGCCCATCTGTTGGTCGCTTCTTCTTTTAGAGGAAGGACTACAGGTAGTGGTGCCGTAAGGGATTCCTCACTCAGAAGAACAAGAGGAATAGAAGGCTTTCAAGAAGATATTTCCCCGGGTCCGGTCCCATGCCACGTGTGGATCTATAAGGTCCCTAGAAGGTCCACCTTTCCGAACATCCTATGTAAAAGAAGGTCTGGATCGACATCTCGTCCCCTCAGCTCCTAATAAAAGAAGAAGCGACTAAGGCATCAGTCCTGTCAATGATAGAAGGAAATCTCCTAACAACTATAACAAGAGCTACTACTAGCTCATAAGCCCTATATTAATAAGGGAATGCTCCTTTGATCTATAGGTCCTTTTCCTTGCTTTAAACAATGCTTTCCCCGGGTCAGATCCTATATAAAACAAGAGGCATCCTTTTGACGAGAAAGGCTAGATCTGCACATCGATAAGGTAAGTCTCCCTCTTTTACTTAGTGTTAGC